TTATAAATTTTAGAATTAAACTAAATCTAAAAAAATCAAAATTTTTTGTGCTCATACACTAATTTATAATAAAGTGCCTGATAAAAGGATTATTCTGATAGAGTAAATTATATAATTAAATTATCTTTATTAATTAAAAATAAGCTAAATTTAAGCTAATGAACTCATATTTCATTTATAAAGTATAAACTTTTTTTTAAAATTATTAATTTAACTAATTTAATTTTCTACTTAATTTTAATTATAAGATCTTTATTTACAGTTTCCTCTAATTCTTGACTTAGATGTTGAATAGGATTAGAAATTAATCTCTTAACTTTTATTCCTCTAATATATATAAATAATATTTTTAATTCTGAAAGAATAATTAAATACTTTATTATCCAAGTTTTTTCTTCATCAATTTTTCTTTTTTCAATTTTTATTATATTTAGAAAATTTAATATCTTAAATTTAAATTTATTAATACTAAATTTTGCTATCTTAATAAAACTTGGATCAGCTCCTTTTCACTATTGATACGTACAAATTATTGCAGGTATAAATTGAAAAAACTGCTTTTTATTATTAACTTGACAAAAAATTATTCCATTAATTATACTTATATATAATTTTTCTTTCCCAATAATATTTATCTTTATTTTATTTAATACCTTTTTTGGAAGAATAGAAGGACTTAATCAAATAAACATTCGTAAAATTATAACCCTATCTTCAGTTAATCATCTAGGATGAATAATCATTATTTTAACTATAAATGAAACCCTATGATTTATTTACTTTTTAATATATAGAATTATCCTTTTAATCCTAATCTTAATATTTAATATAATAAATTTATCCTCAATAAATCAAATTTATTTCCTTAAAAATAATTTTTTAACATCTTTTAACATCATAATTAATTTACTTTCATTAGGAGGACTCCCACCATTAATAGGATTTTTTCCTAAATGAATTTCAATTCAATTCATAATCATAAATAACCTAAATATTATAAACCTATTCATAGTAATAATATCTTTAATTACTTTATATTTCTATATCCGAATAACTTATTCAATTCTAATCCTCTTAAATTTTAAAACAAAATGAATTCAACTAATCTATAATAATTATATAAATTATATTATCTCAATTAATTCATTTATTTCAATAGGACTACTCATAATTATTTCTATGATTAATTTTTAAAACTTTAAGTTAATAAAACTAATAATCTTCAAAATTATTTTTAAAGAACTTTTTCTTTAAGTTTTAGTATAAAACTACTTTAAATTTGCAATTTAATATCATAAATTATATTGACTATAAAACTAGTAAAAGAATTAATATTCCTCTATAAATTTACAATTTATCACTTAAATCTCAGCCATTTTACTATCAACAAATGAATATTTTCTACTAATCATAAAGATATTGGAACATTATACTTTATATTTGGAATTTGATCTGGAATATTAGGACTTTCATTAAGATTATTAATTCGAACTGAATTAAGAATCCCTGGATCATTAATTGGTAATGATCAAATCTTTAACTCTATTGTAACCGCTCATGCATTCATTATAATTTTCTTTATAGTAATACCTATTATAATTGGCGGATTTGGAAATTGATTAATTCCCCTAATACTAGGAGCCCCTGATATAGCTTTCCCTCGAATAAATAATATGAGATTTTGATTCTTACCCCCCTCTCTCTTTTTTTTAATTTTTGGTATAATAATAGATAGTGGAGCAGGAACTGGCTGAACAGTTTACCCCCCACTCTCAAGAAATATTTCTCACTTAGGAAAAGCTGTAGACTTAACTATTTTTTCCCTACATATAGCAGGTATTTCTTCAATTCTAGGAGCTATTAATTTTATTACTACAGTAATTAATATACGAGCAAGACATATAACTCTTGACCGCATACCTCTATTAATCTGATCTGTACTAATTACTGCTATTCTTCTTCTTTTATCTCTTCCTGTATTAGCAGGAGCTATTACTATACTTTTAACTGACCGAAACTTAAACACATCATTTTTCGATCCAGCAGGAGGGGGAGATCCTATTTTATACCAACATTTATTCTGATTTTTTGGACACCCAGAAGTTTACATTTTAATTCTCCCAGGATTTGGTATTATCTCACAAATTATTATTCAAGAAAGAGGAAAAATTGAATCATTTGGCTCTCTAGGAATAATTTATGCTATACTATCTATTGGACTCCTCGGCTTTATCGTATGAGGCCATCATATATTTACAGTAGGAATAGACGTTGATACCCGAGCTTATTATACGTCTATCACTATAATCATTGCCATCCCAACAGGAATTAAAATTTTTAGTTGATTAACAACACTATCAAGTAATCAAATTAACTTTATACCCTCAATTAACTGAACTCTAGGATTTGTATTTTTATTTACTATTGGAGGTCTTACTGGTATTATTTTATCTAATTCATCAATTGATATTGTACTCCATGACACTTATTATGTAGTAGCCCATTTCCATTACGTTCTTTCAATAGGAGCTGTATTTGCAATTATAGCTGGTTTTATCCACTGATACCCCCTCTTTACTGGCCTAAACCTAAAAACTTCCTTTCTCCAAATTCAATTTATTACTATATTTATTGGAGTAAATTTAACCTTTTTTCCCCAACATTTTCTCGGTTTAGCCGGAATACCCCGTCGTTATTCAGACTACCCAGACATGTACCTTTCATGAAACATTGTATCTTCCCTTGGATCAATAATATCACTAGTAAGAATTATCTTTTTTATCTTCATTGTTTGAGAAAGATTTATCAATAAGCGATATTCTATTTATTCTAACCACTCTCAATCATCAATTGAATGACTTCAATCTTTCCCTCCAACTGAACATTCATTTAATGAAATTCCTATTTTAAATAAATTCTAATATGGCAGAAATAATGCAATGGATTTAAACCCCATAAATAAAGATATTAATCTTTTTTTAGAATATAGCAACTTGATCTAATCTAATACTTCAAAATAGATCCTCACCCTTAAAAGAACAACTAATCTTTTTTTATGACAACTCTATACTCGTACTAACATTAATTACAATTTTTATTATATACATAATACTGACTTTAATTTATAATAAAATTTCTAATAAATTCATAATTGAACACCAAAAAGTTGAATTTATCTGAACAATCTTTCCTGCTTTTTTTTTAATCTTTATTGGAATCCCATCTATCCACCTTCTTTATCTTCTAGATGAATCAAATTCTCCATCAATCTCACTAAAAATTATTGGACATCAATGATACTGATCTTACGAATATTCTGACTTTAAAAATATTGAATTTGATTCATACATACTCCCTTATTCATCCCCAGAAAATTTCCGCCTATTAGATGTTGATAATCGAGTTACTCTCCCCATAAACATTCAAATTCGAGCTCTAATTTCATCCTCAGATGTAATTCATGCCTGAACAATCCCATCTTTAGGCGTTAAAGTTGACGCCATACCTGGTCGCCTAAATCAACTAAATTTTTATATCAATCGTCCAGGATTATTCTTCGGCCAATGCTCAGAAATTTGTGGAGCAAATCATAGATTTATACCAATTTCTATTGAAAGAATTAACTTAAATTATTTCATTGACTGAATTAATAAAAACTACATTAAGTAACTTAAAGTAAGTACAGGTCTCTTAAACCCACTCATAATAATTAACAACTATTCTTAATGAAAGACTTAGTTAAATTAATAACATAAATTTGTCAAATTTAAATTATTCTATGAATAATCTTTTATTCCCCAAATAAATCCTATAAGATGAACTATTCTATTTATTTATTTTATTTATTTATTTTATTTATTTAATCTATTCACATATTTTATATATACAAATAAAAATAATTTTTCAATTTCTAAAATTAATAAATTTAATAAAAATCTATCTTGATCATGATAAATAATTTATTTTCTATTTTTGACCCATTATGTATAATAAACCTCCCTTTAAACTGACTAAGATCAATCACTTGCATACTATTATTACCCTTACTTTATTGATTTATTCCGAGACGAATAATAATTCTATTAAACTTTATCTTAATCTCTATCCATAAAGAATTCAAAACTCTTCTAGGTAGACAATCTTTTAAGGGATCCACTCTAATTTTTATTTCTCTATTCTTACTTATCCTCTTTAATAACCTTTTAGGGATATTCCCTTATATTTTTACTAGATCTAGTCATATAACTATAAATTTAACTCTTTCACTTCCACTATGACTATCATTTATATTATTTGGCTGAATAATAAATACTCAACACATATTTACCCACTTAATCCCACAAAGAACACCCCCTGTTCTAATACCCTTTATAGTAATAATTGAAACTATTAGTAATATTATCCGACCCCTAACCCTAGCAGTACGTTTAACAGCTAATATAATTGCAGGTCATTTACTATTAACTCTATTAAGGCAATCAATTATTTCATTAAATTATTTTATAATCTTATTAATACTATTTATTCAAATTCTACTCCTAACTCTTGAATTTTCCGTAGCTTTTATTCAAGCCTATGTATTCTCTATTCTTTCTACTTTATACTCCAAGGAAACTTACTAATGATATCCCAACATAACCACTCTTTTCACCTAGTAAACTATAGCCCTTGACCTCTAACAGGAGCTTTGGGAACTATAATTCTTATATCTAGAATTATTAAATGATTCCACGAATTTAATATAATATTTACTTTACTAGGGTATTCAATTATCCTATTAACTATATTTCAATGATGACGAGATGTAACTCGAGAAAGAACTCACCAAGGCATCCATACCTTTTCTGTTTCAATAAACATACGATGAGGAATAATTTTATTTATCGCCTCTGAAGTATTTTTCTTCATCTCCTTTTTCTGAACTTTTTTTCATAGCAGACTATCCCCTAATATTGAAATAGGAAGATATTGACCCCCTCAAAATATTTCTCCTTTCAACCCCTTCCAAATTCCTCTCTTAAATACAATTATTTTAATTTCTTCTGGAATCTCTGTAACTTGAACTCATCACAGTCTAATAAATAATAATCATAATCAATCAACTTTATCTTTAACACTTACAGTAATATTAGGGATCTACTTTACAGCCCTCCAAATATATGAGTATAAAATAGCTTCTTTCTCTATTAGAGACAGAGTATATGGCTCAGTATTTTTTATTGCTACAGGATTCCATGGATTACACGTTCTTATTGGAACACTATTCTTACTAATTTGTTTAATTCGAATTCATAATAATCATATATCATCTCATCATCACTTTGGATTTGAAGCAGCAGCTTGATATTGACACTTTGTAGATGTTGTTTGATTATTCTTATTTATTTCTATTTACTGATGAGGTAAATATTTATATAATATATCTAGTATATTTGACTTCCAATCAAAAAGTTTTTTTAAAATATAAATAATTTATTTAACTATAATAATTCTATTAATTATTTCTTTAATTACAAACTTAGTAATATTTCTATCTATTATTCTCTCAAAAAAAAAATTTTTTGACCGTGAAAAAAATTCTCCATTTGAATGTGGGTTTAACCCCTCATTTTTTTCACGAATACCATTTTCCCTACATTTTTACTTAATTACCGTAATTTTTTTAATTTTTGATATTGAAATTACTATCATTTTACCACTATTTTACTTAATTAATCTAACTAATTACCTACAATTCATTACCATTAGATTTTTTTTTATCTCCATCTTAATAATCGGAATTTTACATGAATGGTATCAAAATATTCTAAACTGATCACTATAGGATTTTAGTTTAATTCAAAACATTTGATTTGCAATCAAAACATATTTCTATAAATTTATCTTAAATATGAAACAAATTATTGTTTTTAATTTCGACTTAAACCTTTGAATAAATCATTATTCCATATTTAATTGAAACCAAAAAAGAGGTATATTATTGTTAATAATATTATTGAAAATAAAAATTCCAATTAAAGAAATATATCAAAAAGAACTTCTAATTCTTTATCAGTGATTTTAAATCATTAATATTTCTTTATTTAAATAGTTTATTTAAAACATTACATTTTCATTGTAAAATTATAAAACCCTTTATTTTAAATATATCCAAAAAATAAATATTTTCCCTAATATCTTCAATATTATACTCTTTACTATAAGCTATTTAGATTTAATTAAATATTACATAAACAATAAATAACAACATAAACCAAATAAAAAATCTAACTAAATAACTCTTCACAAAATTAATATTTAATAATTTTATATTTATATTATAATTCATAAATAAGTTATATAACCCTTGTCCCCCTATCTTCTCTAATCAACCATACTCATTGAATTTATTAAATTTTACACCTAAAAATATAAAAATCTGCCTAACTAAAATTGTTGATATCTCTACTAAAAATCATATCTTAGAAGAAAAATAAAAAACCTTTATATAACTATTGTACCTTAAATTTTTTTTCTGAAAAAAAATAATACCACCCATTATTAACCCTATAATTAATACAATTAAAATCATATTTTGTATCAATCCTATTAAATAAATCAAATTAACATTAAAAAATAAAATTCACATTAATATTCTCCCCCCTAAAACTCTTAAAACTATTATAATTATAATTGATCTAATTATAATTTTATCATTATCATTAAATAAATATAATCTATAAAAATTAATATCACTTAATATATTAAAATACATTAACCGTACTCTATACCTTACAGTTAATCCCGTAGAAAAAAAAAAAAAAAAAAAAATTAATCAATTTAAATTTGTTATTAAACACTTCTCTAAGATTAAATCTTTAGAATAAAACCCTGCAAGAAAAGGAAACCCACATAAAGCGAGATTCCCAATATTTAAATTAATACATACTAAGGGTATAAATTTAATTATATTCCCCATAAATCGAATATCTTGAATATTCTTTATATTATGAATAATTAACCCCGCACATATGAATAATATTGATTTAAATAAAGCATGAGATAAAAGATGAAAAAATGTTAAATTTTTTATACCCAATCCTAAAATTCTTATTATTAAACCTAATTGACTTAAAGTTGATAATGCAATAATCTTTTTTAAATCAAATTCAAAATTAGCTGCTACACCCGATATAAATATAGTTATACAAGCTACTATTAATAAAATATCTCTAAGAACTCTCCTATTAATTAATTCCCTAAACCGAACTAATAAATAAACCCCCGCAGTCACTAAAGTAGAAGAGTGGACTAAAGCAGAAACTGGAGTAGGAGCTGCTATTGCAGCAGGTAATCATGAAGAAAACGGAATTTGAGCACTTTTTGTTATTGCCGCTATAATAATTAATGCTCCAATTATAAACATTTCTTTATCATTTTTAAATAAATCTAAATACACTATAAAATTTCATCTCCCATAATTCAACATTCAAGCAATACTTATTAATAATATAACATCTCCAACACGATTCCTTATGACTGTCAATATACCAGAATTAAATGACTTTCTATTTTGATAATAAATTACTAAACAAAAAGAAACTAAACCCAATCCATCTCATCCTAATAAAATACTAATTAAATTAGGACTGATAATTATCATCATTATAGAAAAAACAAACAATAATACTAATAAAATAAAACGATTTATATTAAAATCCGCTCCCATGTATCTTCACCTATAAAATACTACTGAAGAAGAAATTAATAGAACTACACCTATAAATATCAAAGCAATTCAATCTAAATATAAAAGTATATTTACCCTTACAGAATTTAACGAAATAATTTCCCACTCTATAATATAAATTAAATTTAAATTAATAAAATTTAACCCTAACCCTATAAAAATTAATCTACAAATCAATAAATAAAATGAAAATATCATACAAATATAAATTTTAATTACCTAATATAAATAAACTATAACTTTAAATCCACAATTTAATATTTTCTTTAAAACTAATTAGATTAAACCCATAGAAAAAAAAATTCAACCTTTAAAATTAAAATATTTAAAGGTAACCAATGTATACATAATAAAAAATATTCCCGACACTGAATATATCTAATTGAATAAATTATTCTTAATCCTCTTCCATGCTGACTGAAAGTATACAAATACAACCTATACCCAGCTCTAAAAAAAGAAATTAATATAATAAATACTATTAAAATTCGCGATCAAGATAAAATTCTATTAAATAATCTAATTTCACCCAATAAATTTATTGAGGGAGGAGCTGCCATATTTCTTGAAACTAATAAAAATCATCATAATCTTAAACTAGGCATAAAATTCATTAACCCTTTATTAATAAACAATCTCCGACTCCCTAAACGCTCATAACATAAATTTGAAAGACAAAATAGTCCCGAAGAACATAAACCATGCCCCAATATTAAAATATATCTTCCTATAAATCCTCAATATCTTAAAGTTAATATTCCCCCCAATACAATACCTATATGAACCACTGAAGAATAAGCAATCAATATTTTTATATCAATTTGTATTAAACAAATTAATCTTAAATATAACCCCCCCACCATAGAAATAATAACTCAAATTAAATTAAATTTTACTCTTATTAACAACATAAATTTTATCACTCGTATCAATCCATACCCCCCTAACTTTAACATAATACCAGCCAAAATTATAGACCCAGAAATTGGGGCCTCAACATGAGCTTTAGGCAATCATAAATGAACAAAAAATATAGGTATTTTAATTAAAAAAGCCAGAACTATCAAAAAATATATAATTCATCTATCTATATCTTTAATTAAATAAAAAACTAATAGATTATTTCCTTTAAAAATAAAAAAAATACCTAATAATATAGGCAAGGAAGCTACTAAAGTATAAAAAATTAAATAAACTCCTGCTTGAATTCGCTCACTCTGATACCCTCACCCAATAATTAAAATTAATGTTGGCAATAAAGATCTTTCAAAAAATAAATAAAATATAAATAAATTTAAAGTTAAAAATGTTAAAAGTAACATAAATAATAAAATTAAATTATTCAATAAAAAAAATTTATAAAAATAATCTGATTTTTTAATACTAAATCTCGCTATAATTATTAACCTACAAATTCAAATTCTCAAAAGACCAAGCCCCCAAGAAAGATTATCTAACCCAAATATATAACTTAAATTATTTATAAACTTTAAATTTAACCTATAAATTAAATAAATTAAAATTAAATTTATTAAATTAATATAATTTAATCATCATCTATTTTTAAATAAAATTATAGTAAAAGAAAATACTAAAAAAAATACAATTCTTAACATATTAATAAATTAAATCTTTGAAAATAATCATTACCATAAATTCGTACCATAGATACCATTAAAGACAGCCCTAAAACAGCTTCACACACTATAAAAATTATAAAAAATATTAAAAAATAACTTTCATTAATATACATTATTATAAATATAACTAATATTATAAATAACCTTAATATAATAAATTCTAATCTTAATAATAATAATAAAAGATGTTTACGAACTAATAAAAAAGAAATGCCCCCAATCACAAATATATTTATAAATAAAATTCTTATTATCATTAGTTTTAATAATTTAATAAAAATATTGATTTTGTAAATCAAAAATAAGTTCATCTTTTAAAATTTCAAAGAAAAAATTTAATATTTTATCTATAATCTCCAAAATTATTATTTTTATAAACTATTCTCTGATATAAAATTATTTTTTATAAATATAATAATAATTATTAACTTCTTATTTATTTATTTAACTCACCCAATATCTATGGGAATAATTATTTTAATTCAAATATTATTATCTATTGTTTTAATAAATTTTTTCCTGCAAATATTCTGATTTTCCTATATACTATTCCTTATACTAATTGGAGGTATACTAATCTTATTTATATATATGTGTAGAATTTCCTCCAATAATATCATTTTTATTTCCCCTAAAATAATATTATTCCTATTAAATTCAATCCCCCTAAATTTTTTTATTTGCTTATTAATATCTAATAATGAATACCTCAACCATAATTTACTAACTAATATAAAATCATTTACAGAAATTAATTCTCTCTCATTAAACTTTTTATCAAAAATATTCAATGATTATTCTTCTTTTATAACTTTTTTCCTAATTTTATATCTTTTTATCTTAATAATCCTTGTTAATAAAATTACTAACTTTAATGTAGGACCTCTTCGTAAATTAAACTAATGAATCAATTTATGTCTATTAAAAAATCTCATCCTATTCTAAAAATAATTAATAATTCTTTAATTAACTTACCATCTCCCTCAAATATCTCTTTCTGATGAAACTTCGGATCTCTCCTAGGATTATGCTTAATTATTCAAACTCTAACAGGTATTTTCCTATCAATACACTATACCCCCCACGTAAGATTAGCATTTGATAGAGTAAACCATATTTACCGAAACGTAAATTATGGATGATTAATCCGTTCCATTCATATAAATGGAGCCTCTTTCTTTTTTATTTGTTTATACATACATATCGGCCGAAACATTTATTATGAATCTTTTATAAATATATATACCTGATTTATTGGAATCATAATTTTTTTAATTACCATAATAACTGCTTTTATAGGATATGTTCTTCCCTGAGGTCAAATATCTTTTTGAGGCGCTACTGTAATTACTAACTTATTATCCGCAATTCCCTATATAGGAACTTTTTTAGTTCAATGAATTTGAGGAGGATTTGCTATTGAAAATGCTACTTTAAACCGCTTCTTTTCGTTCCACTTCATTTTACCCTTTATTATTATAGCCTTAACTATAATCCATCTAATTTTTCTTCATCAAAAAGGATCTAATAACCCATTATGTATTAACTCAAATACAGATAAAATTCCCTTTCATCCTTATTTTACTATAAAGGATCTTTTAGGATTTATTATCTTATTAAATTTATTATTATTCATTTGTCTATATAGACCTTTTATACTAAATGATTCTGATAACTTTATTACTGCTAACCCTATAGTTACCCCAATTCATATTCAACCTGAATGATATTTCCTATTTGCTTATGCTATTCTACGATCAATCCCTAATAAATTAGGGGGAGTTTGCGCCTTAGGTATATCAATTTGCATTTTATTTATTCTCCCCTTTACTTTTTATAAATCTATTCAAGGAAATCAATTCTTTTTCTTTAATAAAATATTATTTTGATACTTCCTAGTAATTTTCATTCTTTTAACCTGAATCGGAACCCAACCTGTAGAACCTCCTTACATTATAATTGGCCAAATTATATCAATTCTCTACTTCTTATACTACTTAATTAATCCCTTAATTAGCTTATTCTGAAATAAACTCATTATCTAAATTAAATTAATAAGCTTTTAAAGCATTTGTTTTGAAAACTTAAGAAAGAAATATAACATTCTATTAATTTTTACTAAAAAAATTTCATAGCATTAATATAAATCCTCAGAAAAATAAAAAAAACATCATAGATAAAGGCAAATAAATCTTTCACGTCAAAAATATTAACTTATCATATCGATACCGAGGTAAAATTCCACGTACTCAAATAAATACAAATGACATAAATCTCATTTGAAAAAATAATATTATTGATCTAAAATAAGCCCCTAAAAATATAATTCTAAAAATTCTTCTTATAAATATAATTCTAGAATATTCTGCTAAAAAAATTATTGCAAATCCCCCTCTTCCATACTCAATATTAAACCCTGAAACTAATTCACTTTCCCCTTCTGCAAAATCAAAGGGAGTTCGATTAGTCTCAGCTAATATAGATCTAAATAAAATTAAACTTAAAGGAAATATAATTATTAAAAATCAAATATAATTCTGATTAATAAAATAATCTAAAAAATTAAATCTTATAATCAAAATAATTCTAGATAATATAATTATTACTATTCTAACTTCATAAGATACTGATTGGGCAATTGCTCGAAGACTTCCTAACATAGCATAATTTGAATTTGAAGATCACCCAGCAATTATTAATATATAAACCCCCACTCTTAACATACATAATATAAAAATAAACCCATATATAAAATACATTAAACTCTCAAAATAAGAAATTAATATCCAACATATTAATGATATCAATAATCTCATTACAGGACTAAAATAATAAATTAAATAATTCGAATTAATTAATATAATCTGTTCCTTAGTAAATAACTTAATTGCATCTCTAAAAGGTTGCAAAATTCCGATATATCCCACCTTATTAGGACCCTTTCGAAGCTGAATATATCCTAAAACTTTACGTTCTAATAAAGTAAAAAAGGCAACTCTTACTAATACTATTACTACTATAATAACAAATCTAATAACTGAAATAAATATTTCTATTACTAACTATATAATAAATTATATATTTATGATTTCTAAAATCATTGCATTTTTCTGCCAAAATAGTATTAACATTAATCAATTTTCTAATATATAAATAAACATATAAATATTAAATCCTTTCGTACTAAAATATTTAATTTTTTTAAAGATAGAAACCAACCTGGCTCACGCCGGTCTGAACTCAGATCATGTAAGATTTTAAAAGTCGAACAGACTCAAATTTTAAACTTTTGCATTTATATTTAATCTTAATCCAACATCGAGGTCACAATCTCTAATTTCAATAAGAACTTAAAATTAAAATTATGCTGTTATCCCTAAGGTAACTTTTTCTTAATTAATTAATAATAGATAAAAAATTCAAAAATCATTGATCTTAAACTAAAAAAATTTATCTAATTTTTTAATCACCCCAATTTAATAATTAATTTTCTTATAAATAAATAATTTATTGCAAAAGTAAATCAACTATATAAGATCTATAGGGTCTTCTCGTCTTCTACAAAAATTTTAGCTTTTTCACTAAAAAATTAAATTCAATTTAAATTAATTTAAAACAGCTTATATTTTATTCAATCATTCATTCTAGTTTTCAATTAAAAAACTAATTATTATGCTACCTTAGCACAGTCAAAATACTGCGGCCCTTCAAATTTAAATTCAGTGGGCAGATTAGACTTAAAATTAAAACTCTTTAAGACATGTTTTTGTTAAACAGGTAAATATATCATTTTGCCGAATTCTTTAAATTAATTTTTTATCCAAATTCTCAAACTAATTTTAGATTCTTTATATACTAATTTTATCATTATATCATTTTTTCTAAAAATTATTATTTTAAAAATATATCATTTAATTTTAAATAAAATATTAAACTTTATAAAAATATTTATAAAAAATTTCAATTAATTAAAAATACTATTTATATTAATTTTAAAAATATTTTCTCTAATATAAAAATTTAATTTAAAGCTTATCCCTTAAATTATTAAATCAAAATTATATATATATATATATATATATATATAATAAATTTTATCCTAAATTAAATTTATTTATTTTTAAACTAGATATTTAAAAAAACGAATAACATCTCATTTCTATTTAATTATATAAAATAATAATTCCATATTAACTCCTATAATTAAATAACTCTTTTATTTTCGAGAATTTTATTTAAATAAATTTTATTTAATAAACTCTGATACCCAAGATACATAAAATTAATAATACTTTATAAAAAATTATATTTAATATTATTTTTCTTAGACAATACAATTTAACTATAAAATATTTTTTTTTTCTAATTTATACTAAAATTTCTTCTTAATAACTTATATTATTTTATTTTAAATAATTTTTTTTTAAATAAAATTATTAAAATTTTTCTTTCAAATTATATTGATTTGCACAATAAATTTTTCTTTGTAAATGAAAATTCTAACTTTTAGAAATAATTTGCTTCTAGAATCACTTTCCAGTAAATCTACTTTGTTACGACTTGTTTCAAAATAATAAATTCCAATAAAGTAAATTTTTTTGAAAATGACGGGCAATATGTACATATTTTAAAACATTAATCATGAATTTAATTTAAATCTCATTACTTTTAAATCCAATTTCTAATAATTTTTTCAAACTATTTTCTATTTATTTTTAAAAACTGTAACTCATAATAAATCTTAAATATAGACTGCACCTTGATTTGATTTAATTTTATAAACTAAAACTTTAAATATTTATAATTTTTTAAAAATATTTTTTTAACAACGATATACAAATTTATAATTTAAGTAAAATTATTTGTGGATTATCAATTAATTTACAAGTTCCTCTAAATTGATTAAAATACTGCCAATTTTTTTAAGTTTTACTTAATATTAAACTTTAATTACTTAAATTTTTTTAATTTTAATTTTAGAATAATAGGGTATCTAATCCTAGTTTATATTCTAATTTAACAAAAATCATATTTTCATAAATAATTATTATTAATTTATTAAATTTCACTATTAAAATTAATTAATATTATTTAAATACATATTTATTCAAATTTACTAATATTTAAATTATTTATTGTTTAACCGCAATTGCTGGCACAAAATTTTATTAATAAATTATAATTATTACTTAATTAAATTTCATTAATTTTAAAAAATTATATACTATATATTAAAATAAATAAATTTTTAATCTATAAATTTATATAATTATATATATATATATATATAATTAAAAATAAATACCAAATCTAAAAATAATTTTTTTCTTTAAATATTAAAATAGTTTTTTTTTTTTTTATCATATATTTATTTATTAATATACTTTATAAATTAGTTATATATTTATAGTACTATAAATTATTTATATTAATATATATATATAATATATATTATAATATATATTAGATGTCTATAAAACTATAAATTATTTATAGTATAATAAATATACAAATAATTTAAAATAAATTATTACTATATATTAGTATTTTTARTCATATCATTATTTATAATTATATTTAATTATTTTAATTTATTTATATAAATTTCCTCATATTTATAAATTAATTATAGTTTTAAAAATAAATTATATTTATAGTACTATAAATTATTTATATTAATATATATATATAATATATATTATAATATATATTAGATGTCTATAAAACTATAAATTATTTATAGTATAATAAATATACAAATAATTTAAAATAAATTATTATTATATATTAGTATTTTTAGTCATATCATTAT